TATATTGAAGTTGTTAAACTTATTATTAAAATTAGAACACCTCCAAAGATATTAATAGTATTAATTACACTAATAATATTTAAATTTATTGTCAAATTAACTAATCTATATTTCTTAGAAAAAGCTAAGAAAAAGGAAAAAAATAAACTTAAATAATAAAATAGACTTATTAAAGATCCCACAATTAACACTAAAAGAATAAATATTCAGGGCCCGTTTCTACTTACTGTAATAACTAATAACTTAGAAATGAACCCAAGTAAGGGAGGTAACCCCCCTAAAGATAATAAAAGTAACATAATTCTTATTTGCATAAAAGTAGAAGTTTTTAAGTTATTAATGTTTTTTATAAGTCCAGAATCCCTAGCTCACAATCTGCCAAATATTGAAATTGAAATTAAAATATAAATTATCAAATAAACTTTTATACTTCATTCTCTATGCAATGCGGCAAATGCTATTCATCCTAGGTGGCCAATGGACGAGTATGCTAGTAAAGCACGAACCTGTGTTTGATTTATTCCTCCAAATCCCCCAATTAATCTAGAGCCCGCTCTTATTAAGCAAAATATATAAATTAGTATATAAGACTGATTTAATTCAAGAAAACACAATAATAAAAATAACGGAGCAAATTTTTGTCAGGTAGCTAATAAAAGACAGGAAATCCAAGGCAAGCCAGCTATAACTCTCGGCAATCAATAATGAAACGGAAATAAGCCTAATTTAATTGACAGGCCTATCACTAATACAACTAACCCTAAAGTTCTAAAGTAGGATCATGAATATATATCTCAAGTAAATGAGGAAGCAAAAGTCATTAGGCTCCCAAAAATTAAAAATCTAGATCCTAAGGCTTGAACAATAAAGTATTTAACAGCAGATTCTCTTTCTGAAGTGCTTTTTTGATATACTAAAAGGGGTAGAAACCCAATAAGGTTGATCTCTAAACCAGCTCAAATCCTGAGTCAATGAATTGAAGAAATAGAAAGAAGTGTTCCGGTTCCTATGACGGATAAAAATAAATAACTAAAAGGAAGTCCTGAAAACATAAGAAAAAGGATAAAATCGAATTACCCAAAACAAAGTTAGCAGCCCTGTTTTACTCCAAGTTTTTCTCTACTGTGCTCAATCTAACGAGCCTTCATTCCATTCATGGAAAAGCCCAATAACTAAAATAAATAAAAAAATAAAAAGTCTAAATATTAAGTTTAATGAAACACTACGTATCATCCTAGCTAAAATTGGAAAAAGTAAAACAATCTCTACATCAAAAATCAAAAAGATAATAGCAAGTAAAAAAAATCGTAATGAAAAAGGCAAACGAGCAGATTTAACTGGATCAAATCCACACTCAAATGGAGATCTTTTTTCTCGGTCCCTAATGCTCCGTTTAGAAAGTACTCAACCAAGTCCTATTACTATGGAAGACAGAAATAACGCAATAACCCTTCTTAAAAAGCTCCTAAACATTCTTAGTGCTAGAGATTTAACTACATCCCATAATAACCAACATCAATGATTTCCGTTCATCCGGCGTAACACTATTCCTACCTAAGTGAGTATTTATTTTACAGTCTCCTAATTAACAGCTAGGCGCCTCAATCTTTTGGCTTTCACTTAAGATATTAGTATAAAGAGGGACTCTACACCCCCAAAGTACGGGCCGAAACCGAATGCAATTTTTCGCTTTTTATACGACCCGAAAGTCTTATAACTTATTACCTAAATGCAAATCAGGTCTTTTATCTTAAAGTACCGAGTCAAAAAGGCTCTTAGGGGCATATCAACATTCTGCCGTTTTTAGATTAAAAGTCTAATACTTATATACTCAGTCACCTAAGAATTTATTTTCTAGCATCCTCATCAGTAAATAGATATATATAAAAATAATCAAACAACATCTACAAAGTGTCAGTATCAAGCAGCAGCTTCAAACCCAAAGTGATGCCCCACAGAAAAATGTTGGAGTCATACACGAACAAGACAAACTAATAAAAATGTACTTCCGATTAAAACATGTAAACCATGAAATCCCGTAGCCACAAAGAATCTTGAACCATAAGCACCATCTGCGATCGTAAAAGATGCTTCATAATACTCTCCTCCTTGTAAAAATGTAAAATAAATACCTAAAATTACTGTGGCAATAAGGCCTTGTAATCCTCCTAAATTATCTCCCTCTATTAAACTATGATGGGCCCAAGTAACAGTAACACCGGAAGCTAGTAAAACACCAGTATTTAATAAAGGAACTTCAAAAGGATTTAAAGGAACAATTCCTGCCGGAGGTCAACAAGAACCTAATTCAGGTCTAGGAGCTAAACTTCTATGAAAATAAGCTCAAAAAAAAGCGAAGAAAAAGCAAACTTCGGATACAATAAAAAGAATTATACCTCAACGAAGCCCTTTAGCTACCTGTATAGTATGAAAACCTTGAAAAGTAGCTTCTCGAATAATGTCTCGTCATCATTGAATTATAGTTATTCCAATTAACGTTAAACCTAAAACCGCTATCATGAATCCATACCCATGAAATCATCCAGCTAAACCGGATGTCAGAAAAAGAGCTCCTATAGACCCAGTAAGAGGTCAAGGACTAAATTCAACTAAATGAAATGGATTTCGTGCCATAATAAACAACATTCCAGTTAAAAGTAGGCCAGCGCTCCTACGATAAGCGCTGGCCTACTTTGAAGCAATTGTGCTACCCTAGCATCTTCAGTGCTATGCTCTAATATTTAAGCTATCAATGTATAGGTTAAATTATTAAATAAAGAATAAGTACCCTTGCAAGTAAAATAAAGGCAATAAAGAAATTAAAAGATTTAATTTGTAAGTTTTGATTTATTATAGAAATTTTAGATGTTATAGCTGCTGCCCCTTGACCCCCCAAAATTTCAAGCCATCCTATGTCGATTGATTTTATAAGATTAGTTCCTAGAATTATAGAAAATTTAGTTAAAGGTTGAGCAGAAATAGGAGTTAAAAATCACATAGTAGAAAAGAAAAACTTAGTTTTTCTTATTTTTTTTATTCGGTATTCTGTATCTCAAAGAATAAAGGCCATAAATAATCCTAGTGTAATTACAAATATAGTTAATATTTTTAGTCAGAATGGAAGAATAAAAGGGCAAGGATTAAATATTAGAAAAATATTTTGTAGGGTAAATCCCCCGATAATTGCAGCTAAGCTAAGGGTAGTTACAGCTCAATTTACATAAGGATCAGCTTCTTGTTTTGCATGATATGGTGCATTTTTAGCTGTACTTCATAGGGAGCATAAAGACAAGCGAAGCGAATAGGCTGCTGTTATGCCTGTGGCCAAAAAGATTAATAAGATTATGATAAAATTAGTTGGGCTGTTTAGGGATAGCTCTAAAATTAGATCTTTTGAATAAAATCCGCTTAAAAATGGAGCCCCACAAAGAGAGAGATTGGCAATATTTATACAAGCTACAGTTAGAGGAGTTTGTGAAAATAATGAACCTATCTGTCGAATATCTTGGGTGTTTGATCTATTATGGATAATTATGCCTGCACATAAAAATAAAAGGGCTTTAAATAAAGCATGAGTATAAAGATGAAATAAAGCTAGATAAGGTATTCCTATTCCTAAACTTATTATTATAACTCCTAATTGACTAAGTGTCGACAGGGCAATAATTTTCTTTAAGTCATTTTCATAGTTTGCTCCAATTCCGGCTATTAATAAAGTTAAGACTGAAATAAATAATAAAGCAGGCTTGAATCCTGATACTGTGTCTAAAAAGGGGAAAAAACGGATAATTAAGAAAATACCAGCTGTTACTAAAGTAGATGAATGTACTAAGGCTGAAACTGGGGTTGGTGCTGCTATGGCAGCAGGGAGTCATCTCGAAAACGGAATCTGAGCTCTTTTTGTTATTGCTGCTAAAGTGATTGTAAGTCCGGTTCAAGCCGCTAGATGATAATCCCATATCGAAATAATAAATCAATGACCTTGTAACACTAATAAACCAATTGAAATTAGAATTATAACATCACCAATTCGATTGGCTAATACAGTAATTAGGCCAGCTCCTAGAGATTTTATGTTTTGATAGTAAATAACTAATGCAAAAGAAACAATACCTAGACCATCTCAGCCAAGTAGCAAAGCGGGGAGGCTGGGAATAAAAACTAAGAGATTTATTGACAATACAAATAGTATAACTAATCAAGTAAAACGTTTTAAAAAGGGGTCATGTGCTATATATCTAGATGAAAATAGCATAACACATCCTGAAATTAAACAAACGACATTACTAAAGCTCAAACTAATAGGATCAAGAATAAATATGATTGTTATTGAACAGGATCTTAATTGAAAGATTACTCACTCAAAAATAATACTTATATTTTTTATAAAAAATATAATGGTAATAGGAAACATTAAAATTCTATAAAAAATTAGGAAGATAGATCTGATAGAAGAAGATTTTAATTTTAGAGTCATGGTCAAGTAAAATTAATTTTATTTTCAAATCCACAGGCTGATGTTTTTATTTAAACTAACTTGACAAATTCATATTGAAATGAGATCTCTTTTCAATACTAAAAAATTTCCAGGCATTCAATGAAGAAAAAATAAGGTAAATCCCGGAGCTTTTAATTGGCTAAATGGCTTGATAAATTTTGGACTTCCGCCATGCTGAATAGCAGTATATAAATATATGCTATAAAGAGCAGCTAGAAATCTTATAAGTCCTAAAGAAACTAAATAATATCTAGAGGAAAAAATAGTTGAAGGAAAGATCATGATTTCTCCCAATAAATTGATGCTTGGTGGAGCAGCTATATTTATAATACAAAAAAGAAATCATCATATGGCTAGTATTGGGAGCAGTATGAGTATTCCTTTACTTATAAAAAGTCTTCGTGTATGGGTTTTTTCATATGTATAATTTGCTAAAGCAAATAGGGCAGAAGAACAAAAACCATGTGATAATATAAGAATAAGAGCTCCTCTTCATCCTCACGAGCTATTTGAGAATACTCCAGCTAATATTAGTGATATGTGACCAATTGAAGAATAAGCAATAAGAGATTTTAAATCAATTTGGCGAAAACAAATAATTCTAGTTAAAACACCTCCTCAAAGAGCTAAGGAAAAAATAACTATAGTTGCTTGTGATGAAATAAAATTAAAACATTGATAAAATCGAAAAATCCCGTACCCCCCCAATTTAAGTAAAATAGCGGCTAGAATTATAGAACCGGCTACAGGTGCTTCTACATGGGCTTTTGGGAGCCAAAGATGAACTGTAAATATAGGAAGCTTAACTAAAAAAGCTGTGAGTAATAAAAAAGTAAGAAAATTTCATGTTCAAAGATTACCTAAACTAGATACATACAGGCGTAAAGAATTAATTACTAATATTTCATTAGAAGACAGTTTTTGTGTAGCTCATAAAATTGTTAAAAGAAGAGGAAGTGAAGCGGCTACAGTATAAATTATTATATATATCCCGGCCTGAAGACGTTCCGGCTGGTATCCTCAGCCTAAGATTAATATTAAAGTAGGGATTAAAGAAGCCTCAAAAAGAAAATAGAAAAGCAAACTTCTTGAACATAAAAATGTTATAATTAAAATTGAATTTAAAATAAGAACAAATCTTGAAAATATATAATGGTTATTGTTATTTACTTTTACGCTTAGTTGGCTTGCTAATATTATTATTAATGTGATTCATAAAGTGAGAGAAATTAAGATTGTTGATATTGTGTCATAAGCAACTAATAAATTTAAAGCCTCATAAGTAAAAAAAGGAGTAAATAAGTGAAATATAGAAAGCAAACTGGCAGCAGCTAAAGATCATTTTTTTTGATATCAAGATCATTTAGAAAATGGAATAAGTAGAATGGTTAAATTAAAAAATAATAAACCTAACATTTATGTATACAAAAGCTTGAAACGTAATCATTGCCTTCTACACGAATAATAGCTACTAAAATAGCAAGTCCTAAGCTAGCTTCACATGCTCCTAAGGTAATTAAAATTAAGGAGGTCTCTCCTCTATATGTAATATTTGCAGATAAAGAAAATATTAGAATGAATAAATTTATGGTAATAGCTTCTAGGCTTAATAAAATTCTCAATAAATGTTTATATTGAAGTGATAAAGTTAAAAGAGCTATAGAAATACCAAATATGCTTAATAAAGTTAAATAAAATGTTCTCATTTCTTAATCATGTAACAATAGCTTAAATTAGAGCATTGGTCTTGTAAGTCAAAGGTGAATAGTAATATTCTTGTTACTTATATTTTAATCGTGGGTTAGAAAATTAAAATTTTATTCTGTGATTTTAAGCCCTAATGTATTTATAAATATTAAAAGGTCTTAAGGATAAAAATAGAGAACTATAACTATAGTTTGATTATAAGCTACCAAGTGAATCGAACACTTTAAATTTATTTTCAAGACAAACTGTCCCCAGGAAATAACTAGGATATTAATAATCTAAAATAATGTCTCAGAGTTTTTGGACAAGAGGATGTATAACAAAGTACCCAAAATAAAGTACAGTAAATACTTGACCAATCTGTTCATAAGGAGTTTCCACAGGGCATGCTCCAATTCAAGTCAAAATAAAAAAAATAGTAATATAAGTTCAAAATAAAATTTGATTTAATGGATAGAATGCTATCGATCGGAATTTTGCATGATGGGTAAAAGGTAAAATAAATAAAATTAAAACAGATCCAACAAGTGCTAGAACACCTCCAAGTTTATTAGGAATAGAACGAAGAATGGCATAGGCAAAAAGAAAGTATCATTCAGGTTGAATATGTACAGGCGTTACTAATGGATTAGCGGGAATAAAATTCTCAGGGTCTGTTAATAATTGCGGAGCAAATAAAGCAAGTATTGATAGTAAGAAAAGTACCACAATAAATCCAACTAAATCTTTAAAAGTGTAATATGAATGAAATGGAACTTTTTCTCCATCTCTATTTAATCCTAAAGGATTATTAGAACCGGTTTCGTGTAAAAATAATATATGAAGAATTGCTAGTCCAGCAATTGCAAAAGGCAGAAGAAAATGAAGGGCAAAAAAGCGAGTTAAAGTTGCATTGTCTACCGCAAATCCTCCTCATACCCATTCTACTAGTATCTTTCCGATATAAGGAACTGCCGATAATAAATTAGTAATTACAGTAGCACCTCAGAAAGATATTTGGCCCCATGGAAGAACATAGCCGAGGAAGGCGGTCCCCATAGCTAACAATAAGAGGACAACTCCAATATTTCATGTATGTATGTATAAATAAGAGCCATAGTATATACCTCGTGCAATATGTAAATAGATACAGATAAAAAATCATGAACCCCCATTTGCATGTAATGCACGAATAAGCCAACCATAGACGACATCTCGTCTAATATGTATTACGGAACTAAAAGCTAGATCTACATGAGCTGTATAATGTATTGATAGAAATAGACCAGTTACAATTTGTACTACTAAACAGAGGCCTAATAAGGAACCAAAATTTCATCAAATTGATAAATTTGAAGGCGCTGGAAGATCAACGAATGCGCCGTTAACAACTTTTAATACCGGATGGATTTTTCGGATAGGACTTCGCATTTTTAATTTTGGTATGGACGTAATGAAGCACGTTGATAGTAACAAATTTTTACAACTACAATAAGATTAATCAATAAGATAACAGCTAAACCAATAAGAATGGAAATTATTTGAGGGGATACTATTTCAATTCCATATGTCTTCAAAAATTTTAATATATTATATGACCTAAAATCACTAATAGAAGATAGATCTACTATAGGATAAAAATATATTGTTAAAATAAATAAGATATTTATTACTATAAAAAGTAAGATAGGTGTACCTTTTCCAAATAATACATTTGGGGATAAGGCTGCGACATAAGCAAATATTACTAATAGGCCTCCAACATAAATTAGAAATAAAATATAACCATATCAAGAAGATAATGTTATAGCACTAATTACACATATTCAAAGTGTAGATAACATAATTACCAGTCCAAGGCTTAAAGGTTGTCCTATTAAAGGTAATATCATAAGTCTAGAAAAAGTTAATCTAAAGACAATTAAGGCTCTCATTTCGAAATGTAGGAATATAGACCTATTCTTTAACTTCCAATGCTAATATTTTAATTAAACTACAATTTCGAGAAGTGTTAATAATAAACACAATATGTTAAGAGAGCAATTAATAAAAGAAATGATAAAGAAGCCGGTAAAAATCCTTTTCATGTTAGTCCTATTAATAAGTCATATCGAAAGCGAGGATATCTTGCTCGCACTCAGATAAAAACAAAAGAAAAGAAAAGAACTTTAAGTATAAATCCTAGATCTCTTTCAATTAATAGAAATGATCTTCCACCAAAAAAAAGGAGGGCGGAAAATATTCTTATTACTAGGATATTAGCATATTCTGCCAAAAAAATTAAAGCAAAGCCTGCAGCTCCATATTCAATATTGAACCCCGAAACTAGTTCTGACTCTCCTTCTGCGAAATCAAAAGGAGCTCGGTTTGTTTCTGCTACACAGGTGACAAATCATATTAAGGAAACAGGAATTATAAAAAATCTAAATCAAATAAGTTCTTGTGATTCTTTAATTTCTGTAAATCTAAAGCTTCCTACTAAAAATAAAGGAAAAAGTAGAACTAGTGCTATTCTAACTTCATAAGAAATAGTTTGAGCAATGGCTCGTAAGCTTCCGAGTAAAGCATATTTAGAATTCGAAGCTCAACCTGCCAATAATGTTCCATAAACATTTATTCTCGACACACAAAGAAAAAATAAAATACCCCATTTAAAATAAGATGTGGAATATAAACTAGGATACAACTGCCATAATAAAAGAGCTAGGACAAGACTAAAAATAGGAGCTATAAAATATGGTGAGTAGTTAGCTATAGTAGGTTTAGCAATTTCTTTTGTAAGTAATTTTGCTGCATCAGCAATTGGCTGGGGGAGACCTATTAACCCCACCTTATTTGGCCCTTTTCGAAGCTGGATATAACTTAATCCCTTTCGTTCTAAAAGAGTAAAGAAAGCAACTGCTAATAAGATGCAAATATAGGTAAAAATGGAAGAGATAATTGAATAAAACATTATAAAGAAAAGAAATTTCATCTTTATATTTAGGGCTTAAACCTAATGCACTTAATCTGCCACCTTTATGGTATCAAATAAAGGAGTTTCACCTATGTCTATTGATCCTAAATCAATTGCATTAACTTTGCTAACTTGATTCTTTGTTATTTAAATTTCTATTATATTTTTTCTTTTATAATATAGATTTATAATAAACTGGTCCTTTCGTACTAAGCCTATCTAAAAAATTAAAGATAGAAACTGACCTGGCTCACGCCGGTCTAAACTCAGATCACGTAGAATTTTAATGGTCGAACAGACCAACCCTTAAAGACTTCTGCATCTTTAGGATATTCTGGTCCAACATCGAGGTCACAAACCTTTTTTTCGATAAGAACTCTCAAAAAAGATAATGCTGTTATCCCTACGGTAACTAATTCCTTTAATCAAAAATTTTGGATCTAAAACTTGTGTGTATAATTTAATTTAAAGGAAGCTTTTTATGTTCCTTAGTCGCCCCAACCAAAATTTTTAATAGTTAATTTTTTATTTAATATTATAATAAAATCCATTAAGTTCTTTTAAGCTCGATAGGGTCTTCTTGTCTATTAATTTTATTAAGGCTTCTTCACCTTAAAATAAAATTCTAATCAATTATAAAGAGACAGTAATATTCTTGTCAAACCATTCATACTAGCCTTCAATTATAAGGCAAATGATTATGCTACCTTTGCACGGTCAGAGTACCGCGGCCGTTGAAAATTTCACTGGGCAGGTCCGACTCCTTATTTTTATTATACAAGGAGCCATGTTTTTAATAAACAGGCAGAATATTATTTTGCCGAGTTCCTTTTTATAATTTTGAAAACACTTAGCAAATTAGATTTTAGTACTATTTTTATCCTAAGTAACCAAATTTTAAAGAATACTCATTTTAGCATAAATATCCCTCATTAATAATTTTTGAGGCTTCTTCTTTTAATGTCAAACAAATTAATCATATTTTTAATAAAATAATGAAATTATAACAAAATCTAATAAATATTAGCTATTTTCAAGCTTAGATTTAATTTTAAATAAAATGTAATAATTTTTATAATTCTCGAGCTTATCCTCGAGAATTTAACTAAACTAAATTTTGTCCGTATAATAATATTCAAAGAAACTTAGTTTAAAGCACTTCTATGCCTTTCAGAAGAACTAGCTATCATTTAATGCGAATAAAATTTCATTTCTATTTTTAACTCTAAGAAAATTTTTGCTACAATTACTCTTTAAATACTAATATAAAGGTTAAAAATAGCTCATTAAATTTCGAGAAATTGTATAAACAATATAATCTAGCTAAACCATGATACAAAAGGTACAAAATTTAATTTTTTCTTTACTATAATTGTCATAATTCCTTTACAGTACTTTGATTATATATATAATAATTTTTAATCACCTTTACTAAATCTAATAATGTTTTGATTTAACCGGAGATGCTTATAATTAATTTCTAAATATATTTTAATTAAAAACAACTTATATATAAGTATATTTTCAGTGTAAATGAAGTGTATTAAGTTATACTATGTTTTTGTTTAGTTTAGGGACAATTTCCATTACCCCTACTATGTTACGACTTATCTTATTTTTCAACAAGAGCGACGGGCGATGTGTGCACGTTTCAGAGCCTAATTCAAAGTATTTAGATAATTTAATTTACTTTCAAGTCCTCCTTTCAACTTACAATTCTGATAGTTTTTCGTAATTATGATTCAATAATTGTAACTCATCTTCCCCTTTCTATGAGCTGCACCTTGATTTGACGTTTCAATTTATAAGATTATTAGCTAACTTCTAGCTTCTAAAAAGTTACCTGACGACAACGGTATACAGGCTGAAAACCAAAAAAGGTCAGGTATAACGTGGATTATCGGTTATGAGACAAGTTCCCCTGAGTGGTCTAAAACACCGCCAAGCCCTTTGAGTTTTAAATTTTATTATATTCATAGTACTCTGGTAAATTTTATTAAATTTGTGATCAAGAATAATGGGGTATCTAATCCCAGTTTCCCTCAAGACTTTCACAGATCCAACTTCACAGGCTGTTAATAGGTTAATAGTTTATATGCAAATTTTACTTTTTTATAAGCTAATTAATAAGCCAAAATTCTAAAGTTTAACTGTCTTTTTACCGTGTAAGTATGACTTAATTCCTTGGTGTAACCGCGGATGCTGGCACCAAATTAACCAAATTTATATTACTAAATTAATACGAGCTCTCGCTTATTGATTAAACTTCAACACTGGTGTTAGCGGAACTTTCCAGGCATTCTGTGTATTTATAATACCTTAAGAAAAATAATTATTAAATTATTTACTAATCAAATTATTATTTCCCTACCTCGCCTCTTTCTATAAAAACCATGTGTTTTTCTTAGTTTTTGCCATACTACTAAATCAGAGCCAAGTTTCTTTTTACTTAGGAAACAGAGAAATTGAGTTTTATAATAAAGTAATTAAAAAAGAAACCAGATAATTTGTATATAAATAAACTTTAAACTCCTTAAGAAAATTGTTTCTATGGTGTAAATTGCACATTAGATTTTCATTCTAAAAGAATAATATTTGTTTATTAGAAATAGTCTTTTGAGTATGTATAAGTACGCTTGCCTTCCAAGTAAGAAGATTAAATAAATTTAAAAAAGGCCTTACAAAGCGGTGTTAGGGCACAAAGAATTTTGATTTCTTAAGAGAGGTTCATTGCCTCCTGGTAAGGTTTTAAGTTAAATAAACTATAAGCCTTCAAAGCTTAAAATAAAGAAAAATCTTTAAACCTTGCACCCACCATAGTTTATTAAAACCTCGACCTGCAAAATCGAAAATGGAGAATGTCCTGGTGTGTTTGTCTGGTGGCTGAGCATAAAAGCAGTAGACTGTAGATCTATTAACGAGATTAAATTTTCCCGACAAAATTTTGAGCCTGTAAAATAAGCTAAATATAAGCTGTTGGGTTCATACCCCAAAAATGAATACTATTCTTTTACAACTTAATCTTAAGATTAAGTTATTTATATCCAATTAATGAGGGTGCTCATCTGAATATAAAGTAATTAACAGACAAAAAATATAAGCTTGAATTAAGCTAATACCAAATTCAAAAATTGTGTATAAAATTTGAATTGCTAATAACAATAGTATTGAAAAGATAGATGATATAAATATCCTAGCTGTAAGGTAATTACCAATTAATGTTAAAACGATATGACCTGCTCTTATATTAGCTGTAAGTCGTACAGAAAGAGTAATAGGCCGAACCATAATTCTGACAGTTTCAATAATTACTAAAAAAGGATTTAAGGGGGCTGGTGCTCCCATAGGGAGTAGTCCTGCAATAACAGAACTGGGGTTATAAATTACAGCAGATATAATTAAAGAAAATCAAAGAGGGAGACCAAGAGAAAGAGATACAGCTAAATGCCTAGTTGGTCTAAAAACATAAGGAATTAATCCAGATAAATTTATAATAATTAAAAATAAAAATAAAGCAGTAATAATATTTATAAACCCTCCTATGTTTATTCCGTATGAACGAAAGATTTGAGAAGAACCGGTATCTTTAAAGATACTAATAATTCTTGCTCAACGAGGAAATCTAATTCAATAAGAAGAACTAAAGAAAATAATAGTCACTAATGAGAAAAGTCATATTAAAATATATAATGATATAAAAACCTGATTGTTATCATCAAAAGAAGAAAAGATATCTATAAACATTCTTATCAGTTTCATTTATTTTTCTTTAGAGCAATTGAAGTCAATCTTTCACCTTTAAAGAAGATTTTTTTAGATCATCAAATTAATACAGATAGAGATAATACCGCTGACCAAAACAATAAAAACAATAAAATTCAATTTAGAGGGGATAATTGAGGCATTAAAAAGTACTAAATTTTAGTTAGTAACGTAAGACTGACAATCTTATATTATTTTTTAACTAACTTTTTAATCGGACACATTAATAACTCATTCCATAAAATTTTTTAGAGGGACGGCCTCAATTACAATTGGCATAAAGGAGTGATTAGCCCCACAAATTTCTGAACATTGACCATAAAAAATCCCGGGATGCTTAATGAAAAATCCTAGTTGATTTAATCGCCCAGGAACTGCGTCTACTTTCACTCCAAGTGAAGGTACAGTTCATGAATGAATAACATCTGCTGATGTGACTAAAACACGAACGTCAGTCTCAGTTGGAAGAACTACTCGGTGATCTACTTCTAATAGGCGGAAATCTCCTTGTTCTAACTCATTTGTGGGAATTATATAAGAATCGAACTCAATGTTCGAAAAATCTGAATATTCATATCTTCAATACCACTGATGCCCGATTCTTTTTACAGTTAGACTACAATTACCAATTTCATCTAATAAATATAACAGCCGAAGAGAAGGTAAAGCTAAAAAAATTAAAATTACTGCTGGAATTACTGTCCAAATAGTCTCAATTTCTTGTCCCTCTACTAACGATCGACATGTGAATTTATTTATTATAAGAGATAGGGCAGCATAGCCTACCAGCCTAATAATTATAACTAAGATTATTATCGCATGGTCATGAAAAAAAATCAATTCTTCTATCAAAGGAGAAGCTGCATCTTGAAATCCTAATTGGCCTCATAGACTCATTTCATAATTTTATTTATATATTTTATTTAAGCAATCAATGCTGCAGTTTCAGGCGTGTTATGAAAGTCTGCCGGTAAAATATTGTCTCACTCTAAGGCGGTACCTAAATGAGTTCTTCAAACAACACTTCGCTGAGATACCAAAGCTTCCCAAACAATAACTATAAAATATAATACAGCTACGAATGAAATTATTGATCCAATTGATGAAATAACATTCCACTTTGTATAACAATCTGGATAATCAGAATAACGACGAGGTATCCCCCTTAAGCCAAGAAAGTGTTGAGGGAAAAAAGTTACATTCACCCCCATAAATATAATATAAAAATGAGCTTTTGCTCAACGACTATGTAAAGTAACTCCACTTAATAAAGGAAATCAGTAGTTAAAGGCTCCAAATAAAGCAAATACTGCTCCCATTGAGAGAACATAATGGAAATGGGCAACTACATAATATGTGTCATGAAGTATAATATCTAATGAAGAATTTGATAAAATAATGCCCGTTAAACCGCCAACTGTGAATAAAAAAATAAAACCTAATGCCCACAATATTGGCGCTTCATATTTGATTTTGGCACCATGAATAGTAGCAAGCCAACTAAATACTTTAATTCCTGTGGGAACAGCAATAATTATTGTAGCAGCTGTAAAATAAGCCCGGGTATCTACATCCATCCCAACTGTAAATATGTGATGGGCTCACACAATAAACCCTAAAACGCCAATGGCAATTATAGCATAAATCATACCTAATATCCCAAATGTTTCTTTCTTTGCTGAATAATGACTCACAATATGTGAAATTATCCCAAAACCCGGTAAAATTAAAATGTATACTTCAGGATGCCCAAAAAACCAAAATAGATGTTGATATAAAATCGGATCACCCCCTCCGGCAGGGTCAAAAAAAGCCGTGTTAAAATTTCGATCAGTTAGAAGTATTGTAATAGCACCCGCAAGAACAGGTAAAGATAGTAAAAGTAAAATAGCTGTAATCTTTACAGATCAAACAAATAAGGGAAGCCGCTCAAATTGTATTCCCCGCCATCGCATATTAATAATAGTAGTAATGAAATTTACAGCTCCTAAAATCGAAGAAGCACCCGCAAGATGTAAAGAAAAAATAGCTAAATCTACAGAACCTCCGGCATGTGCTAAATTTCCAGCTAAAGGAGGATATACTGTTCATCCTGTTCCCGCTCCTCTTTCCACTGCAGCCGATGATAGAAGAAGTAATAAGGAAGGAGGTAAAAGTCAAAACCTTATATTATTTAAACGGGGGAAAGCTATATCAGGAGCTCCTAGTATTAGCGGAACTAATCAATTCCCAAATCCCCCAATTATTATTGGCATAACTAAAAAAAAAATTATTACAAACGCATGAGCTGTTACAATAACATTATAGAGTTGATCATCACCTAACAAAGCTCCAGGTTGACCTAGTTCAGCTCGGATTAAGAGACTTAGTGCAGTCCCGACTAATCCTGATCATATACCAAATAAAATATATAATGTTCCAATATCTTTATGATTAGTAGAGAATAACCATCGCAT